ATACGAGAAGTGTCTTAATCTAGACACTCTCCAAGTTGATAGGATCCAAATGAAAAACGGAAATATAATGGTAGGATTTGCCATCAAACTTATTAAATAATTCAAAAAAATTGATCGGGAAGATTCATTGTGTATTTTATTTCGTTTCCTTCCTTATCAGAGAGGGGCCCCTTAGGGAGCGGGGCTTTTTTATTAAAAAAAGGGGCAAGAAAAGGGGCTATAAGTAGGCCGTTTGCTATTGCTATGCTATAAGGGCTGCTCGCCTTTATACGGCTTGGCTTCGCTATCGCTCTTATGTAGGTAGTGGTCCACCTAAAAAGTAGTCTTCCTGCCATACCAGAATGCCTATTATCTAGAGCTAGAAGCTTCGCCAGAAGCAAGCAAGATGAGGTCGCTCTACTTCGTAGACAAGGCTCGTTCCGTACTTTACTTACGAGCTCGTGTAGTACTCACCCCTATCTCTAAAGGGGCTTATGCACTCCACTCGCTGTCTACTAAACGAGCGAGCGAAGCCCTCAATTTAACAAGAAAACGGATGCGCGTTAGCTAAACGAACAAGGAAGACGCGTAGCGTCACTTTACTCACGCACAACGGCTTCTTATTAACATATAGCGTCTGTAGCGTTAGAAGCCGTTGCTTGTTCGGTAGGGTAATATAAGCTTGAAGCCGTTGCTTGTTCTTTCGCGCTAGCGCTCCCGCCGTTGCTTGTTCCCTCACCCTACTCTTTCATTTCCGCTTAAGCTTCCCCGGTTTGTGGGATTAATTGATTGAATACCCGAGAACCATAATCTTTCCTAGAAACAGCTTCTACGACGATAGGCATAAAGGCATGATTCGTTCCACAAATCTCACTGCACTGACCATAGTAAACTCCTTCTCGTTGTACCGAAATAGAGGTCTGATTTAAACGACCAGGTACAGCATCACATTTTACACCTAAGGAAGGTACAGCCCAACTATGAGGTACATCAGCAGATGTTACAATAATACGTAAATGAGTTTTGGCTGGTACAACCACTCTATTGTCCACTTCTAATAAACGTGATTGACCCAATTCTGGATCATCTTCTGGAATCGTATAACTGTCAAAAGTGAGAGACTGTTCATCGGAACTGTTATAGTCCGAATACTCATAAGGTTGGGTCGACGCCCGCCTCCCCCCAAACTGTACTTGCAAGTTTCCCCGCAAAAAGCTCTCCACGCCTACTCTTAGAAAGAACACTTTTTTTCTTTAGTTAGGTAGTTCTCCCGACCGTAAGACCTTTTATGAGTAAGGGTAATAGAAGGCCGGGGAAAGTTTATTGGCAAGAGGGAACCGTTTCTCACCCAGCCCTACCTACCCTATGTATTCGAGGGGGAGGCTAGAACCGAAAAAGACCTGGTTCCACACATATGAGACAGGCAGAAGGTATGGGACGAGCAGTTTCTTGAAGAGCGAATTCGATCCTATAGTCTCGTCTTCTTTGTTCGATAAATTCACAGTGGAAAGGGATGCTAGTCGGCTCGGCGAAGTTGTAGCCCCAAGAAATCAGATCCAGAGTTATTCCTCACCTATCCTGTCAGGGGCCCAGTGGAACGCTCGAGTCTAGATTCTCTATGCTCATGTAAACGGCCGGCCCGTAGATCTAAAAGGATCCATCCATAGGCCTGACCGGATATCGTTTGTCCACAAACAAAACAAAAACCAAGTAGGTTTTTAGTAGTAGTTCATGAGACCTCGAATTCCCACGTTCCAGCGTGCATTATGCCAACAGGTCCCACCCCCAACTCTAGCTGAGAAGTTGAGGCACCCTTCTTTTTTTTTTTCAGAAATAGAATAAAGAAAGAGATAGTCTATATCCTGTATCGATCATAGGATCACTCTATGAATAGGTAAATTCTCTGTGACCTCCCACCGTTCACGACAGCCCTTGCTTCTCGCTGCGAACGGCTCCTCGGTGGAGGAGTAGAAGCGCTGGTCCCCTTCGGTCAACTTGCTTGTGCCTGCTGTTACCTACCGTAGGACCTCCGTCCCCGAAGCGAAGAAAGAGGGGCAGGAACAAGAGGTTGTCCTCTCCCAGCCCAGTAGTTCCGCAACTACTACCGTGGTTGTTGCCAACGGGGATCCCCCATTCCGAAAGGTTACTAGGCCGGCCGTTAGGTCCAAAGTTGTATACCACTGCTATGGTGCCGATAGATTCACTACTTCAGCGCCGTTATCGGACATTGCAGGCTGAGCATCTATTTCTCGTATATCGTTCCACACCGAGAAGAGGGATGTGTACCTCCAGCAACAACAAGAATGGAACCATAGGCTCCTATGCTGGGAGCATTTCGGGGTATAGGTCTAACCACCTCAACTCCCCGTTTCTGGCATGCTATAGTTATTAAAGTCTCTCGACGGCGGGAATGGGAGATTACCGGTAAGCCAGATGCTTCGCGAACCATATTAAACTTTAAGGCATTTCGTTGCACTTAAATCACCCTCGTGAAGAGGCGCACTCCGATACCATTGATGTCCAATAGCTTTGATAGTAATGGCTGGATCTACTACTACCTCGTCCATTGAGTATAACAGAGCAAATGATGGTATAGCAATGAACATCGGGATGATACTAGGAAATATGGTCCGAAGAATCTCGATAGTAGTTCCATGAACAATCCTTTGCGGGATTGGATTTTTTTTATAGTGGAAATGCCATAAAGCGCGAACCAAGATCCATGATACGAAAACCAAAATCAGAATGAGGAAGAAAAAGATATCGTGATGTAAGTCTATTATTCCTTGCATCATAGGTGTTGCTGCGTCTTGAGATCCTAATTGCCATGGTTCCGCTGCATCACAAGGAGCAATTGTGAGGAATAGCCATTCTAGAACAATCATTTATTTGGTTTGGTTCATTCTTTGACTGCTCTGCTCCCCCCAAACAAAAAGAGAGACTTGTTCTTGCTCACGGAAATGGTTGGGTTTACCAAGAAAAACATGGGAATAATTGGACGTAACATTCTTTAACCGCTTATTTACGATATTTCGCGAGTTGGATGAAAACAGCGCTCCTAAATGAAGCCTTTCTCAACTATACGATACCGCAAAATGTTTATTCCTTCCTGAACCTTCAACAAGAGTAACATCGCCAACCGACTTTGTTCTTTCCTTCTCATTTGACCGACGCGGGTTTGATATCAACAATTCTCCTAGCTATTCCCCCGCGGGGTAGGCACAAACCATTAGAATCGGTAGGTTCACATATTAGGAAGCAGTAGAGGAATTCCTAACAGAAGAAGAAGCATACTCAGAAGAATTAGAATCCAATTCATCTATTTTGCATCTATCTATATAGATTTTCAAAAAAGTGGGCTCCTCGTTCAGCAGATAGAGATGGAAACCCTACCTATGCAAGATTGAATGCAGTGCTGCTTGGACAACATCAATGCATTTAGTACAGTCGGAAGCACTAGCTAGGCAAGTCATACTGGGGGAATGCTGTTCCACACATTGGCTCCATTCTACCTGGAACATCCAATTCTTCCTTCATTACAAGGCCCAGCTGAGAGGGAGAGGACATGCACACTTTCCAAGGGGAGAGGTGGTGGTGAGCATTCTAAAGCTTTATTTTTGTGGGATAGGTTTATACTCCTATTGCATAAAGTTGATGAATACTTTTTTTTTTGGCCCGACAGAAAAGTGAAGGCCTCCTTTCTTACGAACTCGAGGTGAGGTGAATGAAGAGCTTGCCTATGAGTTGCTGCCTTATGGTTCTGCTTGCCTATAGAGTGGTTATGGTCATCCTTCATTCCTGAGATGAGAGGCGGAGGGCTGCTTACTTTGAAGACAGGAAGACTTAGATTCCATCATATCAATGAAGAAGAAATTGAGGAAGGACTTGGTTTTCAAGAGAACCATTCTTAGGGAGTTCCACTCTCTGTCCCGTTTCGAATGCTTCCAACACTCTGGGCAAAGCAAGTGGTTGACATTAAGAATGGATAGGCAGTTTATGTCGGAAGTGACACCATTCAGACTTAGCTTGTTGAACGCGTAAGCCATCCGGCCGTCCAACACAGAAATAAAGAGGTGGTGCTTTCGAGCTCAATGTCCGCTCAAGGAAGGAAGCACAGAGTGACGCAAGAGAAGAGACTTGTTAGTAGTTCGGTAGTAATTCATTACCTAAGTCAACTATTATTATATACGATACCACCCCTCTTAGGATCAGTGCTTTGGGATAACGGCAAGCAAATAATAGTCCTCTTTATGATTATGAATCCAGTAAACCGGATGGAAGAGATTAGCTGCCTAACCAAAGTTGATCAGAACAGGAAGAGTAAGGGCTAGAATACCATCTTTCCACCAGGCCAATCCCTACGCCCTCCAAAATGAACGCTTGCTTCTTCCTTCCGAGTGTAATTTATTCTGCCAGTTGGAATTCATTCTGTTCAATCCCCTTAATGCCTGTTTTTTCTCGCTAGGCATAGGGGATTTCCTCTTTATCCTGCCCTGCTTTATTACCTGGGAGAATAAGGGCTTGCATAAGCTTTTGATATGTTATTTCTTGGACTCTTACTAACGCTCGCAAACCAGATTCTCTTTCTTTTTGAGTTCCTAGGTAATAGGGGCATCAAGATTCTAGGTTACAGGCCAGTCCTAATAGAATCCTTTCTCGCTGGGACTTCTATCCCTGCCAGGCGCATTGTGGGTTCCTTACTAGTTGAGTGTGCTAATGCAAAGTAAAAGGTCATAACGAGGGTTACCCGCCAGCCCTAATCTAACCCCCTCTTACTCTTCGAGAGGAAGCTGGCAAAGGTAACGGATTTCCCGCAGCATTAGCAGGAGCAAGAGCAGTAAGAGAAGAAGATGTCATAGAATCTGCTGCATCGAATGCCATGTTTTCAGGAAATGAATCAATAACGGTGTCCAATGCGAAATGGCTAGCTGCCCATTCCTAAGCGAGGACCTTCTCCATGCTCGGATGATTCCTGCTTTCCTAATTTGATGCTCTGAACTTAGGGTGTTAGCTTCCCCCATGATGTCAAAAAGCTCCCTCTGTCAAACCAAGCCCTTCGTCACTAACAGTGTATTCTCTTTCACTTGCAAAATTGATTCTTGCGGCCCCTTCTGGTTTTGGAAATGTGCAATCCGTCCTAGATTCAATAGCAGGGGATTATCTTGCTCGCGGTCATGGAAACCCGGGATAATTAATTGGCATAAAACCAAGACCTGAACTATTGGAAGGCCTTACGACTGCAGGGAAAGAGCTAAGAGCGGATAGGCCTACAAAGATTCTCTGTGTCTAGTTTTCAGTTTCAGCCGAATAGCTAACATTCTTGCGGCAAGAGCGCATTCGATGTCGGTCCAGCCCTCTCCTTTCGAGTACTACCAAAGCTTACTAGCTCTAGCTTCCCTAACTTCTTGTTATGCGTCCTATCCTCTAAGTCTACTATGCATGGCATGCCTGCTCGTAGCGCCAAGATCTTTCTTTTCCTGCAATTGACTGCGTCAGGAAAGGAAAACCCACAATTAGGTATTCATCGATACCCCCCCAAAACTTGATTGGTTGCTCCCTGGCCTTGGTGCCAACATCCAAGGTTGCCCCCTAACTTCTGCATATGTGGATCTGTGATTGTGATATGAACACTTTTGGCTTCTCCCCCCGTCCCAAGATAAAAGTCGGATGGATAATGGCTCGCTCCATGTACATCCTTGGGAGATAGGTTTTCTCATCGCATACTAGTTTGAGGACTAGAAGCATCAGTTTGATCATCCAGTTCTTGCACATAGGGACAGCCTTTATCTTCCTTTCATATAGGTCCTTCCTTGCGTACTATACTTATAGAATTCCAGTTTAAATAAACGGCCTATCTTTTGCATTTGAAGGGACCTATCGTGACCCCGTAAACTCGCGATTTAGCAAATAGGCCATGAAGAACGTTTTCTATAAACCGAGATGAGAGATAAGCGGGATGGGCTAAGCTAAACGGATGCGAGAGTTAACGGATGACCGATCGATACAGTACGAGAGATTCCCGGGGAAGTTTTTCTCAAAAGGAATGAGCGCTTACCCTATCGACCGAACGACCGAAGCTACTATCCGCAAATCATTAACTCCTAAACTCCAGAACTAAAGGAATGGTAATAGACTGAGCTAGCCTCCCGTTATGCGCCAATGCTTGAACAGGACCGTTTACCTTTACCAAAAGAAAGAAGAGAAATTGGGCCATGTTTCCCGAGAGAGGCGCCTTCTCTCAGGCCAGCAGTCTTCTACTTCTAGTCGACTGCTCTATGACGGGCTTCCCTGTTTCCTGGGCTCTGCTCGCTCGTATACGCTCCGACCCAGCAAGTAATAATTGACAAGACATATGAGCCTTTCCTTGCCTGCATTAATAAAAAAAAATTTAAATAATGAATCAAGATCTAGATGGAGGGTTGGTTTGGCCGCAATACTTCTTCGTGAATCTCCAAACAAAAATTTTCTTTGAAGTCCGAATACTCATAAGCTTAGGGACGCCTCTCGTTCCTCTTCCCCCATTTTAAAAACGTTTCTCACCCCCCCATATTCAGCTTGAACTTTCGCTATCCGATTGGAATCGCGAAAGTTCTTTCAAGAGAAAGGATTTTTCTTGTTTAAGAAAAGCCTCTTTTTGTTCCAACTCCAGCATTTCCAGAAACTCCAGGTCGCGCTGCTGTTTCTCCATAGTTTCCTGCAAATGTAGTTGGTAAAAGCCTAGAAAATGGTGTTGCTCTGTAGCAAACACGCTATTCTATAAATAGGAATAATGTCGGTGTAGAATCAAACTTGTAAGAATATTGGACAGGGTGGTATGGTTGAATTCATAAGGCTCCAAGGCAGAATTTAGAATTACTTATAGTTGGAAATCGGTAAGAAAAAGCAAATGAGCTTCCCTACCAAAGAAGAGCATCTTATATAGTTGAACGATTTGTTCCTTTTAACTTAACAACAACAAAGAAACAATTTCTAAATAACCAAGGAAGACGCGTAGCGTCACTTTACTCACGCACAACGGCTTCTTATTAACATATAGCGTCTGTAGCGTTAGAAGCCGTTGCTTGTTCTTTCGCGTCAGCCCTTGCTTGTTTTTTAGAATCTTAGGAACACATCTCGATCTCTAAAAAGGATCGAAATGCTATATCAAAGAAATAATCACATAATAAGAATTATGCGAAGTGATTTCTCTCTTTATTTATGAGAATTGGGGGGACGCTCTCTATTTCTTCCCCATCCGCGAGGGAAATTTTCATAGCTCCTCGCTGGAATCTATAAGTGAAAGAAAACTCTTATAACTCTTAAGAACTCGAAAGCACCTTATGTAGACTCTAAGGCTACGATCTTTATATGTTTTGGCCACGTCCGTTTCCGCTCCGAAGAAGAAGGTTTGGATCTTTCAATCTTATGTCGTGAGGGATATGACCTATGTTAGGTCCATAAGATACCACAGCTTTTGGTGTTCTATGATTCACCTCCGAATAATGAGTAGGTAGTTCGATCCTTTTTATTTTTATCTTCCTAGTAAACTTCTGGGGGGATGCGGAGCAATAGGTCGAATTACTATATAAAGAAGAGTTGTCAACTATAGGACTTCTTATTCGAGTAGGAATATTTCGGTTTTTCTCGTTCCTTCTATTCGATAAGAATAGGGATTTTAAATGATACAAATTCCTCTTCATTCTGTTGTGCTCAGCGAAAGAACTACCTAAGCATACTTTTTCGGATCCAAACTTCTTTGTTCTTTCTAAGTCTTCTTCTTGCATAGCAGAACGCAACTGGAAATTTGGTGATTTGCCTATTCTTTTTCCGATATAGCTCCTTATTTCTTCACCGCGGGTTCTCGCATCATTTTCTTTAAAAGATATTATATCACCGTGGGAGAGTTTAAAATGAGTAATGTTTACCATTCCATTATTCACACAAATCCTTCGATGACTTATCGGCTGCCTTGCTTGAGGAATAGTTTCACAAAAATGGAGACGAACCGGAATAACGTCCGATCTTGTTTCTGGATTGAGGAGAAAAGGGATATATGAAGTTCGTTTTGTTCCTCTGTGCATCTCTGTGATGGGTAAATTTCCATAAAAAAGGGACAACTTTCGTGTAGTTTGTAATTGGATGTAACTGTTAAGATTTTTTCTCGAATAAATCTTTCTCTTAATAGATCTCTTCTTGTTCCTCAATCTTCCGAGAATACGGCGTTGTATTATTGTAAGTTTTCTGTTCCAAACATTTCCTGAAAGTAGACGACAAGTTTTAAATCTTAATGCAGGCATTTCATATCTCGTTGAATCATTCTTGATTCCACACCGGGGCTATGGGAATCGAACCCAACAATTCTTCCACGACCCCTATTCTCGAACGAACGACCTCCTTTCACTTCACACCAATTCCATCTCGATGAATGGAAGAGAACTTCTTTTTCTACTTACCATAGCCAATAGTCAGTTTATAAAGCGTGAACGTGAGAAGGGAGAAGAAAACTCTTAGAACTCGAAAGCACCTTATGTAGACTCTAGGCTACGATCTTTCGTCTCTTATGATCTTTCTAGTTAGAGAGAAAGATCACTCCTAAAAGCAGCCTTATCTTATATACGATACCACCGCATTTTCATCGATAAAAGATCTTATTAGCTTATGAACAAAGTCATTAGTCATATTAAATCACCCCTTCACTCTTCTCTTATCTAACGAAAAAGAGAAATCTCCTGTTAAAAAAAAGAAAGAACTGTTAACAGTGAAAACTCCGGATTATCACGTCATTCGTGTTGAAGGCGAAAGCTAGCAAGTAAGCTAGCCTATTAGCTATTCTAGCCTAGGATCGTTGTCGGGAAAGTTCAAACGACGTCCAAGCACCAAAAGGCGAGGTTCCGAGGACGTAACTAGAGTGAATGACCCACACAGCATCGATTGATTTCAGACATCATTCTACGGAATTTTCAGATCTTAAGATCAAGGGGCATAGCAATTCAATATAAATTAGAAGAGAATAGTCATTAGATCCGGACATAGCCATTAAAAAAAAACTCTCCTTACTGGAAGATCTTTCCTATGAAGGTGGGAATGACTAGCCAAGGAAAGATGTCCAATTCCATGTCTTAAGCATAGTGACATTTACCAATCCTGAAATCCGGTAATAATAAAGAGACAAGGCGTCTAAGGTGTTCTCCTATAAATCTTCTTTGCATGAGATGAGACCCGGAATAGAGCCTTTTGAGGAAGGATCTTGGCAATGGGGAAAGAGAGAGATGTGGAAGCCTTTTCTCCTACATTGTCCTTATGTTCATAAAGCCCTTCCCCTTCCTCCTCCTGTTTAGAAAGATAGCAGCCATCCAGACTTATGCCGAGAATACGCTGCTAGAATAAGTTGTTTGAGAATAGGGTGTTCAAGCATCTCCTTCTCTCTAAGAAGAGCAATTAGTTAACTACCTGTCCTCTAAGAAGGAAGTAAGCCAACTACCTTATTTAAGGAGTGACTCACATGATTCCAAAGGTGAATCATATAAGCTAGAAAGAATCTTCCTAATGCTCCCATGTCCGAATCCGTACTACTTTATTTTAGTGTTAGGCCATTCTCTCTAGCTGCTGCAGTAGCAGGCACGTATCGAAGGGGAAGAGGAGTCAGCGTAAAGTTACGTAGCCTAACTGTTCGGTTATTCAATCATATCCGATTTGGTCCATTTCGCATAGACCTTTGTTGTTCACGTCTTTGCTACGAGCGTGGGATATGGCAAGGCTGAGCATTGACCATGGCAAGTGAAGGTGAAGACGGCATGAATGACCACCTATTCGGGTTCACTTCTTCTCTATCTTCCTTAAATTACAATTGAATCCTGATTTGTGGTTGGCGAAAAGGGAAAGGCAGACAATTCTGCAAAAGGAAAAAAGCAGTATATTCCAGGAGGGCTTATTCGGTATAGGATTACTTAGCCTATTGAGGGCTTGTCTAAGGCTGATTTCTCTATTAATGCTTGGGACAGAACTGATGTATGAGCTACCCTATTTGAAAAGGACGAAGCAA